AAATTCAATAGAGCATTAAGTTCCTTTTTTATTTGTAGCAAACAAGTAGTTAGTTTATCAGAATCCAAGTAAAACGAATATGAATGGGGTTTCTTTGTTGACATAAGATCTAAATTGTAAAAAGAAATCAAAAGTTGTGGATAACTCCTTTTTATCTATATTCTTGATTACTAATTCAGTTAAGAGGCCTCTATCAACAAGAAAAAGAGTGAATTCTTATTTTCGTTAAATTCTAGGAAAATAAAAAAATTTTTGTTCTACGTCTTACGTATGTATATATAATCCAAATATATAATTTAGAATTATAGAAACTATAGATATGATATATGCTTTTGTACCTTCTATACTCACTTAGATATATACTTAGATTTATACTAATCTTTATAATATTAATTAATATAAATTAATATTAATATAAATAATAATAACAGGTACAAATAGTAAATTGAGGTATCCTTTATATGACAACTTTCGACTTTCCCTCTGTTTTGGTGCCTTTAGTAGGCTTAGTATTTCCGGCAATGGCAATGGCTTCTTTATTTCTTCATGTTCAAAAAAATAAGACTGTTTAGATCTGATGGGCCCAACTCTGATCCATTTTTTTTTTAACTAAGACTTGTATCATAACGCAGATACCTATTTAGTGTAAGAAAAGAGGGTATAACATGCGGCGCTTCCGTCGAAAAGGGGCTCTTTGGCCTGTAGAAAGATGATATGGGGGTAAAGGAATTCTATCTATTTGAAAAAATCTCAGGATCGCCGGATGGCTGAACTGTAAAATCGGTACATCTATATCTATATGTATATATATTGATGGGATCATACGAAGGGTATTTTTTTTTTTTTTTTTTAGATCTAACCAATTTGATAAATTACTCTTAAAGGTTCACATCAAACTAGTACTAGTTGATGAGAGTTACTTCGGAAACAAAAAGACTAAAGTCTAGGGTATTCTCTCAATTACAATAAAACGAAACCAGATCAAGTATGAGTTGTCGATCAGAACATATATGGATACAACCTATAACGGGGTCGCGAAAAACAAGTAATTTCTGCTGGGCCGTTATCCTTTTTTTAGGTTCATTAGGATTCTTATTGGTTGGAACTTCCAGTTATCTTGGGAGAAACTTGATATCTTTATTTCCGTCTCAGCAAATCCTTTTTTTTCCACAAGGGATTGTGATGTCTTTCTATGGGATCGCGGGTCTCTTTATTAGCTCCTATTTGTGGTGCACAATTTCGTGGAATGTAGGGGGTGGTTATGATCGATTCGATAGAAAAGAAGGAATGGTGTGTATTTTTCGTTGGGGATTCCCTGGAAAAAATCGTCGCATCTTCCTCCGATTCCTTATAAAGGATATTCAGTCCGTCAGAATAGAAGTTAAAGAGGGTATTTATGCTCGCCGTGTCCTTTATATGGATATCAGAGGCCAGGGGGCCATTCCCTTGACTCGTACTGATGAGAATGTTACTCCACGGGAAATCGAACAAAAAGCTGCCGAATTGGCCTATTTCTTGCGTGTACCGATTGAAGTATTTTGAGAAATGAGCTGAGAGAGTGAATGCTTTCTCAGCAGTAAGGAAAAACTAAAGAATACCCCTTTTCTATACCATAACTTAACTGAAGTTTCTTCATAACGCTCATTCTAGTCAAAGAAGACGTATACGTAACGTAACAACCACAAAACAAAACAGTGAATAGATTCATAAGTTCGATACTTTGTAATAGAACTCATGCATGAGATAAATATTGGATGGCGTAGAGTCAACTAATGAGGTCGGTTCATTAAAAATTCATAGACGAAATGAAAAAATGTCAAAAAAGAAAGCATTCAACCCTCTTTTATATCTTGCATCTATAGTATTTTTGCCCTGGTGGATTTCTCTCTCATTTAATAAAAGTCTGGAATCTTGGGTTACTTATTTGTGGAATACTAGGCAATCTGAAATTTTTTTGAATGATATTCAAGAAAAAAATATTCTCGAAAAATTCATAGAATTGGAGGAAATCTTTCTTTTGGAGGAAATGATCAAGGAATACTCGGAGACACATCTACAAAACCTTCGTATAGGAATCCACAAAGAAACGCTCCAATTAATCAAGATACACAATGAGGATCATATCCATACGATTTTGCACTTCTTGACAAATATAATCTGTTTCGTTATTCTAAGTGGTTATTCAATTTTGGGTAATAAAGAACTTGTTATTCTTAACTCTTGGGCTCAGGAATTCCTATATAACTTAAGTGACACAATAAAGGCTTTTTCGATTCTTTTATTAACAGATTTATGTATCGGATTCCATTCGCCCCATGGTTGGGAACTAATGATTGGCTTTGTCTACAAAGATTTTGGATTTGCTCATAATGATCAAATTATATCTGGTCTTGTTTCTACTTTTCCAGTCATTCTAGATACTCTATTTAAATTTTGGATTTTTCGTTATTTAAATCGTGTTTCTCCGTCACTTGTAGTGATTTATCATTCAATGAATGAT